AAAGTAGCACGATCTAATTCAAAAATTTCACCCAATTGAGCGCGTCTCGCATATTTTTTCACAGTAGCGGGATCACTATAACTGACTCCGTTAAGTTCCCCGCCATAGAACTCAACAGTTACACCTACTTGTTCAACACTATACTTGGATTCTGCCCTTCGAAAAGGAACGTCGGCTCTAACAATTCCGTCTCCATCTACTAAAACAACGGGAAATGTTTCAAAAAAAGTAGGCATACGACGGACAAAAAGTTCACGTCCTTCTTTATCTCTAAAGACGGGATGTCCTAACCAACCAACAGCTATTCCATCCCCACTGTCCATTGATCCGGCTCTGAATAATCCCCCTTTTGCGGGATTATTCCCGATATAATCATAAAAAGCTAATTTTTCAGGAATTTTAGACCAAGCTTCTGTTAAACTTTGATTGTCGGATAGCCCAGCGCTGACTCTTCGATATATTTCTTGCTGGAAGTAGCCCTGATCCCATTGATACCGAGTAGGACCAAATAATTCGATTGGGGTAGTTGCAGAACCATACCACATAGTTCCTGCAACAACAAAAGCAGCAAAAAAGACAGCAGCGATACTACTGGAAAGAACAGTTTCAATATTACCCATACGTAATCCTTTGTATAGACGTTGGGGCGGACGGACACTCAGATGGAATAGGCCCGCTAATATGCCCAAAGTGCCCGCTGCAATATGATGAGAAGCTATTCCTCCCGGAACGAAAGGATCAAAACCTTCCACGCCCCATGCTGGGTTTACAGATTGTACTTTTCCAGTTAATCCATAAGGATCGGACACCCATATTCCAGGACCATATAAACCTGTTACATGAAATACGCCAAAACCAAAGCACGCCACCCCTGAAAGAAATAAATGAATTCCAAAGATCTTGGGCAAATCCAAAGATGGCTTTCCGGTACGTTCATCCGAAAATATTTCTAGATCCCAATATACCCAATGCCAAATAGCTGCCAAAAAGCACAACCCCGAAAACATAATATGTGCCCCAGCCACCCCTTCGTAACTCCAAATACCCGGATTCGTTACAGTTCCTCCTGTAATACTCCAACCGCCCCATGAATTAGTTATTCCTAAACGCGTCATGAAGGGTATAACAAACATACCTTGTCTCCACATTGGATCAAGAACGGGATCAGAAGGATCAAAAACTGCTAATTCATATAACGCCATTGAACCGGCCCAACCAGCAACCAGAGCCGTATGCATTATATGGACAGCAAGCAACCGACCAGGATCATTCAATACGACGGTATGAACACGATACCAAGGCAAACCCATGGAAATACCCCTTTATGAAAGAAAAATAGACACTATGTAACTTTATTGCATTGGAAAAATGATGCTAGGGAACTCCCTTGTCAGTAAATTATTGTGAAGTAAGGATTACTATTTGTTCTACTCTATTGGTAATAATGGAAAAATGCTGTTTATAGGAACAAAGAGAAGCAGATCTATTCTATACCCGATAAGTATCAATACGCAATGGGTGGTTGAACCATTTTGTATGAGCAAATGTATCCCTACTTGTTCATCATTCGACGGGTATATTTTTAATAATTTAATAATTTGTTTTTAGTCATTCTGACTTCCTTTATCAAAGAGTTTCTCCAATCTATAGATAAAATCTGATATGCTAAAGGCCAATATTATGAAGACAATAAACGAAACCCACTATTACGTTTTCACATCAAAGTAAAATAGATTACTTCATTTTTTTTTCATTTAATGCCCATTGGTGTTCCAAAAGTACCTTTTCGAAGTCCTGGAGAGGAAGATGCATCTTGGGTTGACATATAGTGTGACTTGTCAGATATATTGGGTCATATGGCATTTCCCCATTCTCTCCCCCGATTGAGATATCCTCTGATTCGTCCAAGAAAGATTATCAAAAAAATTGGAGCGTGAAGTGAAATTAGATCCATTTTAGGGGAATCCAGATTAATATTATCAATTAGAATAATTTATGGTTGACTTGGTTGGAACAAAAAAATTATCCAGGCTCCGTTTATAAAAAACCCACCTTAGTAATATACCAACGATTACCGTGTCTATTTCTAATTTTAAATTTTATATTACCATATTTTTTCGATTTGAGTAGGTTATTGATTGATACCTCATTAGAAATTATCTTTTTTCCTATACTAAAAACTACGAATGATCCTTGTTAATCAATTGAGGAAAATAGGCTGAATATGTCGAAAATTTGTCCGAAGACATGAAATTGATTCAACAAAACTTTGTAGCAAAAAGAAATGGTAATAGATACATACATTTGTCTTATATGTGCAAATCACAATCGGAACTCTTTTTACCTGGAGTAGAGCATAAACCTAAAAAAATTCAAGAGGCCCATTCAGGAACAATAAAATAATATCGTGATTGAGGGTGGATCTCGATGAAAGAATACATCAATTGCGAAGTTAAGTTAATTCAACAAGTTTAATGAATTTTTTATATTATATATTAGAGTGCAATTCTAGTGACAGGGTTATAAACTTTTCTTTCTTACAACAAAAAATAGAAGAAGAAGTTCTTTCGTTAGAACGATTTTGTTTTTTAAAAAAGAGCAGAGGCCGAAATCTATACATTGAGTCTTTTTTCACGATTCTCTTGACCCGTATGCATTAAATGGTGCCCGTACGGTTCCTAAGGGATACAGTTTTATCCTAATCAACCGACTTTATCGAGAAAGATTACTTTTTTTAGGTCAAGAGGTTGATAATGAGCTCTCAAATCAACTTATTGGTCTTATGGTATATCTCACTATAGAAGATCGTAACAGAGAGCTTTATGTATTTATAAACTCCCCCGGTGGATGGGTAATACCCGGAATAGCTGTTTATGATACCATGCAATTTGTGCCACCAGATGTACATACAATATGCATGGGATTAGCCGCTTCAATGGGATCTTTTGTCCTGGTCGGGGGAGAAATTACCAAACGTCTAGCATTCCCTCACGCTTGGCGCCAATGAGTTTTGATTTGAGATAAAAAAAGAAGTCTATGCCTTCGCCATATGAAATAAGAATCTTGAGTAATAATAGCATGGCATTTCGAATTCGATATGATAAATTTTTTCTCAAAACATTAAATTATGTATCGAAAGAGCAGTATGAAATACTAAGTATTTCCGATTTGGTCCATTTTGATCCATCGGAATTTCAGTGTCACAAACTTTTTCACACCGAAAAGCTCTGACTAAATTTATGTTATGAAACAGTTAGTTTTCCGGATTTTAATTTTATTTGATCGGATCAAAAAGAAACTTTGGGATTGCTGAATCACAGACGAAATAAATATATAAAGCAACGGAACCATCATAGTATTTTGAACTCCTCCAAAAAGAAGGGTGGTAATTGGACCTTTTTTCGATCTGGGTATGATAAATCCTATTTTATCTAGGCTAATCAATTCCATTCGTGAGCCGTATGCAATACATAAACGATGCCTGTACGGTTCTATTTTTCTTGTTAGTCTCTTTCTCTTTACTCCATTCTATGAAACCCCTTTTGTATGTTATATCACCAGGGTAATGATCCATCAACCTGCGAGTTCTTTTTATGAGTCCCAAACAGGGGAATTTGTCCTGGAAGCGGAAGAACTACTGAACCTGCGCGAAACCATCACAATGGTTTATGTCCAAAGAACAGGTAAATCTTTTTGGGTTGTATCCGAAGACATGGAACGAGATGTTTTTATGTCAGCAACAGAAGCCCAAGCTCACGGAATTGTGGATCTTGTAGCAGTTGAGTGAAAATTTCAAGGATTTCACAACCGCGATTTGATTGAGATTTTATTTATTGTCTTAACCGGTTCTTTACTATTCTATTAAATAGAAAGAATTCATAAGCATCCGGTTAGGAGCGATCTAAACCAGTTCAGTCTGTATACGATTCAGCATGCCAACTATTAAACAACTTATTAGAAACACAAGACAGCCAATACGAAATGTCACGAAATCCCCCGCTCTTAGGGGATGTCCTCAGCGCCGGGGAACATGTACTAGGGTGTATGTGCGACTCGTTCAGATCATGGTCCTGGAACAAAAGAAAGGAACCAAAACAACCAGTAGTAATCCATCTGACTGATCAGTACCAATAAATATAAATAGAATAAAAAAAGAAAATTCAATTTTTCCAGTCAATGGCTAAAATCCCCCCTATTGCGTATGAAATTTATGGTTTCCGTTGGTGCAAATCCAATAAGCTGAGAAGCAATTCCCCAGTGATAACAAAGGGTTATTCATTAAGCGGGGGAAATCCTATTTTTTATTTAATTCTTTATATTTAATTTAAGAAGAAGAAATTTGATACTTCCAAGAACGGCCTAACAGGATCAGCTGCCTAGCTAACCTTCAGAATTAAATACCGTTACTGTATAGGTAGATCTAATTGTGAAAGATCTATTACTGGATAATTCATGGGTAGAGCCACACAACGGTGTGAACTGTACAAGTTACAAAAAAAAATAAGATTCATTAAATGAAGGAAAAGGCTCCGGTGTATAGAGAGGACCTCACCGTTTAAGAAGTAACCATAGAAACGATGGAACCACTCTATTCTTTTTATATTTACTCTATATATATCTATTTAAGTTATTGATACTAGATATCAATCCATTTCTTATTTTTCGAAATAAGAAAAAATTGTGGTTGGGAAGGTTATAGTAGCAAAAGTCATTGGAATTTTTATTTTATATATCCGAAGAATCCGTTTTGTTATAAAAAAATCAGTAAGGGGAAAAAGAATAACTGACAGACAGCAACTCAATTAGTTATTCATCAAAGTTTCATTTATTCAATGACTAGAATTAGACGAGGATATATAGCGCGGAGACGTAGAAACAAAATTCGGTTATTTGCATCAAGTTTTCGGGGGGCTCATTCAAGACTTACTCGAACTATTACTCAACAGAAAATACGAGCTTTAATTTCGGCTCACCGGGATCGAGATAAGAAAAAGAGGGATTTTCGTCGTTTGTGGATTACTCGGATAAATGCAGCAATTCGCAAAAGTGGAGTATCCTATAGTTATAGTAGACTTATAAATGATCTGTATAAAAGTCAATTGCTTCTAAATCGTAAAATACTTGCACAACTAGCTATATTAAATAGGAATTGTCTTTATATGATTTCTAATGAAATATTGGACCCATTGGAGTAATTTGAATAGAATTCCCCGGAGAATCAACTCCGGGAAGGTAGAAAACAGGATAAGATTAATATAAAGTTGTGAAAATGAACAAAGGAATTAAGTCACTAAAAAAAAACTTTTTTTGTCCCCGCGGCTTTTTTATTATGACACACGAATCAAATCTAGATTATCCTTTTTTTCGAACACAACACCAACCTAATTTTAGTTCAAATTGGAATTTTGATTCGATTGAAAAGTAAGCTAACCCTATTTATTTCTAGTTCTAAGACCTATTGTTTGAGCAGTCGACTCAGTTCTTTCAAACTGTTTCTCGTTATTAAGAAAAGGTAACAAAGATAAAATACGAGCTTGTTTTATAGCAGTAGTAATTAATCGTTGTTGTTTCAAGGTCAATTTATTTACACGTCTTGACAATATTTTTCCTTGTTCACTAATAAATCGACTAATTAAACTCATGTTTCGATAATCAATTCGATCCCCCGATTGGATCGGGGGCAAACGCTTACGAAAAGATCGCTTCGATTTAAGAAAGGGCCGCTTGGATTTATCCATGGTTTGTTTATTCCTTTTCCCGAAACCCTATTTCGGCCGGATTTAAAATAAATTAGAATTTAAAAATAGGATTTGGTTTGTTTATATATGGTTTTATTTAGATTAGAATCTATATTTAGATATTATTATATATTATAATATGTCATTTTGGGGGCTGTTCCTTTTATTTTTTTATCTCCCCATGAGTCGTATGTTTGGAACAACAGGAGCAGAATTTTCTCAATTCCAATCGACTCGGCGTATTGTGTCGATTTTTTTGTGTAATATATCTGGAAATACCCCTTGAGTCTTTATTAACACTGTTTCGGACACAACTGATACATTCCAAAATAATAGTTACTCGTACATCTTTACTCTTGGCCATGAAACTCCTTTGGATTTTTGATTCATTCAACTCTTCTATATTTTTATCTAAAGAAAAAAAAGAACGAAACCAAATTATGAAAGATTTCGTTGCAATTAATATTAATAGATAGTAATTATACGTAATACAATTAACTATATTTCTAATCTAATTGTATTAGATTTTGTTAAGGATCTTGTATGATACTCTTGGCCTCGACTGGCATTTCCTTTTCTTTTTTCACTCTATTAATTTGAGTAAAACCTTACTATTTCAGTTTCGATTGAATCAACTTTTATTCTTTCTCTTTCATCCCTTCTTGGAATTTTAAAAAGGGAAAAAAGAGAAAAAGGGCGTGAGATGTAATTTAGGATATGGAATTGTATCTCGAATCTTATTAAAACGATCCCACGTCAATAACTAGAATGAAAAAAAAGGAAATGTCAGCGCATCTGGAAAGAAACGATTGATCTCTATCAATAGACCGGCTAAAGAGCCGAACCATATAGTACTTAGTACCGGTGCCACAGATAAATATGTTTTTAGATCTCGCATTGAAAATCCTCCTTCTTTAATTAATTGTATTGTAATACATAAGGCTAATACATATATGATCAGATACATAGATAGTTGCAGTTAAGGATTAAGGACCACTTGTATTTGTATACGGAATCCCTAATTCAAATTTAAATGGCTAACAATTCCGTATACAAAATTTGTCCTTTCGTAAAAAAAGCCACTTTCTTGAGCATTTCAAAAAAAATGATATGGAAAACAAGGCAGGAATTCTCTACAATGACACTGAAGACCAATTGAAAGGGGTGTAGCGCAGCTTGGTAGCGCGTTTGTTTTGGGTACAAAATGTCACAGGTTCAAATCCTGTCATCCCTACCTATGACTTCTCCTCTGAACAAGTACCAAGGGCTCAATTAAGACCGATTAAGATTAAAGTGAACATACAAAATCTTTTATTTATAGTTATATTATGAAAAAATGAAAGATTATGTATGTAAGATGTATTAGGTTAAAAAACGAAATATTTTTAAGAAAGCGCTCTTAGTTCAGTTCGGTAGAACGTGGGTCTCCAAAACCCAATGTCGTAGGTTCAAGTCCTACAGAGCGTGATTACGTTTTTATTAGGTTAAATTAATTACAGTGCAAAAGCTTCACTAACGCAAACAGCTATCTCAATTTGATATCCTGTGGATTAAAGAAAATGGGTGGGTCAAAAGACAAGAGATATTAATTCATCAAAAGTCCAACTGATCACCACGTTTGTATTGTAAAAATGCAGTTACGAATAATCCAGCTAAAGTAATAGGAATTAAACCCAAGACAATTCCAAAAAGAGAAACTTCAATCATTTTTTTTTATTTGATTTGAAAGGGAAAAAGAGAGGTAATATCTATTTCTAAATAT